GGTAACTCTTGGTCATTGAGATTCATGGATTTTTCAGATTAATATTTAGGGATAGATCTTACCTTTCTTTTTATCTCCTCAAACAAATCGAAATGATTGAAGTTCTTCTATTTGGAATCGTCTTAGGTCTAATTCCTATTACTTTAGCAGGATTATTTGTAACTGCATATTTACAATACAGACGCGGTGATCAGTTGGACCTTTGATTGAATAACATTTTTTTTTGATTGACCTCCTCCTTGCAGGAGGTCAAATTCAAGTTGCAATTCAACTGTGTTTTGTTAAGTTTTTTTTTATTGTGATCCGAAATAACATAAAGGGAATCACGCTCTGTAGGATTTGAACCTACGACATCGGGTTTTGGAGACCCGCGTTCTACCGAACTGAACTAAGAGCGCTTTTTTATGACAGGAGATACGATTGTAAAGAAAAGGATTTTCTCATTTTTGTACCCCCAATGCGTCTTGTATACATTGGTATGCAAAAATGAAAGATTATGTCCAATTTTATTTAATTGATCTCACTCAGATCCCAGTCAATTAATCCCTTGTTACCCCCCATAGGAGAAGTAATAGGTAGGGATGACAGGATTTGAACCCGTGACATTTTGTACCCAAAACAAACGCGCTACCAAGCTGCGCTACATCCCTTTTCAAAAATTTTAGTACAGTGTCATTGTACAAAATCCATGTCTTGTTTTCCACATCGTTATTTTTTCCTCGATTCATATACAATTTTCTTGTCATTTCTTCTTTTTGGTTTCATATAATAAAAGAATTATATACATCTGAAACCTAACGTATAAAAAAGATGACTCTTTTGCTTAGGAAGAAGAGAGTCTCTTTTTCTTTTTTAGGGACAGGGGTAGGAAAATCTTATCTACTGTTCATTGTACATATCCATTTTTGTTAGTAATTACGTACAAAAAAATACAAATGATCTTGAACTACAGCATCTGACCATATATGTATTACAATAAAGAAGGAGGATTTTCAATGCGAGATATAAAAACATATCTTTCCACAGCGCCTGTGCTAACTACTCTATGGTTTGGGTCTTTAGCGGGTCTATTGATAGAAATTAATCGTTTATTCCCAGATGCTTTGTCATTCCCTTTTTTCTAGTTATTAATATTATATTAATATTAATATGCGAAAAAAATGAAGAAAATTTGAGATACAATTCTACGTGACGTGACTAAAACTTAGTCCCCCTTTTTTTCAGTTCTTTAGGATAGGAAGGAAAGAGAAAGAAAAAGTATATTGAACCTCAGCAAAAATCCGGTGGATCTAAGATCCCATTTTGGAGAACAGAAATAGAAAGGGGGTCCAGTCTAAGGTAAAAAAAAGCTCCACGAAATCATAGCATAAAAAAAAGATACTTAAATGAAATACTGGGATTAGGATAGGAATAATTGATAGTTAGAAAAAAATTGTATTACTTACATTATTACTATATATATATTAATATTCTATATTCTATTAAATTAGAATTACAACAAAATATTTAGAAATGGAATTTCTAATTATAATTAGTAACTTCTATTGATATTGATTTTTTTTCTTTTTTGTTCTTTTCGTCTTCTTAGGTTCGGGTCGAAAACAGAAGAGTTAAGTTGATCAAACAAAAATGCAAAGGGGGTTCATGGCTAAGGGTAAAGATATCCGAGTTAGAGTTATTTTGGAATGTACCAGTTGTGTCCAAAATGGTGTCAATAAAGAATCGCCAGGCATTTCTAGATATATTACTCAAAAGAATCGGCACAATACACCCAGTCGATTAGACTTGAGAAAATTTTGTCGATATTGTCACAAGCATACGATTCATGGGGAAATAAAGAAATAAATCAAACGTGTGTTTGATCTTTCAAAGGGGCAGGAAAAGGAAGAACTTAACATATCTTAACATAAACATATATATATATATAATATACAAATAAAAATATAGAATATACAAAAAAACCTATTTCGGTCGGATCTGAAATGAATAAAGAAATAGAATTTTAGAGATAAGGAATAAACCATGGATAAATCCAAGCAACCTTTTCGTAAATCCAAGCGATCTTTTCGTAGGCGTTTTCCCCCAATTGAATCGGGGGATCGAATTGATTATAGAAACATGAGTTTAATTAGTCGATTTATTAGTGAACAAGGAAAAATATTATCTAGACGGGTGAATAGATTGACCTTGAAACAACAACGATTAATTACTATTGCTATAAAACAAGCTCGTATTTTATCTTTGTTACCCTTTCTTAATAATGAAAAACAGTTTGAGAGAGCCGAGTCAATCCCTAGAACTACCGGTCCTAGAACCAGAAATAAATAGATATACTCTTCCATTGATTCAAAACTTCAATCGGAATTCAAGCTCAGATTGATGTTTTGTTCGAAAAGCCTCAAATCCAGATTTTATTGTTGTGTTATAAAAAACAACAAATAGGGAAAGAATAAATCTTTTTTTTTTTTGAAAGATGTTCGTTCATTTCTACTACTTATTTTATCTTAATTTTTTTTATTCTATCTTCCCGGAGTCCATTCTCCGGGGAATGCAATTCTGTTTCAATCATTCCTATATATGATTTTATAATGTCTTTTATTTCATAATTTTATTGGAAATCATGTAAAGACAATTCTTATTTGATATAGCTATTTGCGCAAGTATTTTACGATTAAGAAGTAATTGCTTCTTGTACAGATTGTGTATTAATCTACTATAACTATAGAATACCCCTTTCTCACGAGCCGCTGCATTTATCCGAGCGATCCACAAACGACGAAAGTCCCTCTTTTGCCTGCCCCTATCTCGATGAGAGGAAACCAAAGCTCTCATTTTCTGTTGAGTAATGGTTCGAGTAAGTCTTGAATGCGCCCCTATAAAGGTTGATGCAAATAAACGAATTTTTGTTCGACGTCTCCGAGCTATATATCCTCGTCTAACTCTGGTCATTGAATCAAATTACACTTTAATGAATGAATAACTAATTGATTTCTCTTCTTTCAGTCATCCTTTTATCCCCCGGTTGATTAATAACAAAACGGATTATTCCGATATATAAAATATAAATTCCAATGGCTTTTGCTACTATGACCTTCCCAACCACGATTTTGAATCTTTTCAGGTAAAATACCTAGAAATAGGAAATTCTAACGATATTAAATAAATAAAAGCAAAAAATAGTGGGTTCCATCGTTTCTATGGTTATTTCATAAACGGTGAGGTCCTCTCTATACACCGGAGCCTCTTCTTTCATTTAATCAAATGTTATTGTAAACTTGTATAGTTCACTCTCTTTGGCTCTACCAATCAATTATACAGTAATAGATCTTTTCACAAAAAAGGCTATCCATACAGTGACGGCATTTAATTATGAAAGTTGGCTAGGTAGCTGACCTTGTTAGTCCGTTCTTTCAAGAAAGGGAACATAACCTTTTTGCTTCTTGTAGTACTATTTCCTCCGCTTAATGGATAACTATTTGCTACCAATGGGGAATTGCTTTTCATCTCAAATTGAGGTGATTGGATTTGCACCAATGGAAACCATAAATTTCATACACAAAAAATATAGGTATATGATAGATCCTCATTTTTAGATAGTAAAAATGGCTTTTTCCACTCTATCTATCCTATTGGTGATTGGTACTGGAAAAATTGTTTCGTTTGTTCGAACTCATGATCTAAACGAGTCGCACATACACCCTAGTACATGTTCCCCGACGCTGAGGACATCCTCGAAGTGCGGGGGATTTCGTGATTTTTCTTATTGGCTGTCTTGTGTTTCTAATAAGTTGTTTAATTGTCGGCATATCATACATATATATAATAAAATAGGTTGGTTTAGATCGATCTTAACCTGATGATTGATGATTATGAATTATTTCCATTCAATATCAAATCACGAAAAATTCGAATTCTGATTTGAAACGGAATCATGTATTTACACGAAATCTCCAGTATTTTCATTTTCGACCGCTACAAGATCAACAATACCATGAGCTTGGGCTTCTGTTGCTGACATAAAAACATCCCTTTCCATGTCTTCGGATATAACCCATAAAGGGTTGCCCGTTCTTTGTACATAAACCTTTGTGAGGGTTTCGCGAAGTTTCAGTAGTTCTTCCGCTTCCAGGATAAATTCCCCTGCTTGTGCCTCATAAAAAGAACTAGCAGGTTGGTGAATCATGACCCTGATAATATTGATATAACATCATGCATGAACGGTTCTTCTATCTTGCAGGATTGGGCTAAAGTAAGGGATAAAAAAACAAGAAGAAAAAAAAAATAGAATGGAACAGCCGTACAGGCATCTTTTGTACATTGCATACGGCTCTGCAATGGCATTTCTTCCTCCCTTCTCTTCAATTTCTATTCTATCGAAGAAAAAAATGGAATCCATCCGATCCAGATCGTTGAATGATCCATTTACCACCCTTCCTTTCGTATTGTAGGAGTCAAAAAATACTATGATGGTTCTGTTGCTTTCTATATTTATCTCGTCTGTGATTTAGCAATCCCAAAGTTTCTTTTTTTTTTTTCATTTTCGCACTCTTTCTTTCGTAACGTAAATATCATAAAGAGACTTCTGGTGTGGAAGAAAAATGGTTTGTGACGCTGAAATGTACTCCTGACACATAAGATCAAATCGGAATAACCTTTGTTTCATACTACTATCTTGATACAAAATCTCATGTTAGGAAAAACAATACTAGTTTGTTCATATCGAACTCGAAGTGCCATGCTATTATTACCTATTTTTCATATTATTCACATTCGATATGGCGAAGGCATAGTCTTCTTCTTTTTTTTTTCAAATAAAAACTCATTGGCGCCAAGCGTGAGGGAATGCTAGACGTTTGGTAATTTCTCCTCCGACCAGAATGAAAGATCCCATTGAAGCGGCTAATCCCATGCAAATTGTATGCACATCGGGCGAAACAAATTGCATAGTATCATAAATGGCTATTCCTGGTATTACCCATCCGCCGGGGGAGTTTATAAACAAATAAAGATCCCTAGTATCATCTTCTATACTGAGATATACCATGAGACCAACAAGTTGATTTGAGATCTCACTATCAACTTCTTGGCCTAAAAAAAGTAATCTTTCTCGATAAAGTCGGTTGATTAGGACAAAATTGTATCCCTTTTGAACCGTACGCGCATCTTTGGATGCATACGGTTCAAAAAAATTGTGAAAAAAGAATCAATGTGTCGATTCCAATCCTATCTCTTTTTTTTGTAACAGATTTCCTTTTTTCTAATGAAAATAAAGGGGTTTTTTCTTCTATTTTTCAAAAAAAAAAAACATAAGTTTTGGCTCTCTTCCCTAAAAAAAAAGAATTTACTGAACTTCATTTTTTGTATTAACCTTTCATTGATGTATTGTTTCGTCGAGATTCAAATCACGATGTCATTTTCTTGTTCCTGAATGGGTCCTTTCAATTCTTTTAGGTTCATGTTCTACTCCGGGGAAAGATCTATCCGAATTCTATTTGCACATATAGGACAAATAATCTCAGTACCATTTCTTTTTGCTACGACTTTTTAAAATTCGTTTTATGCCTCTCCCAAACTATTCGATGTATTCATCATATTGGTTGGCATGTCAGTTTGAGATCACTCCTATAATTTAATTAAATATTACGAATCGTCTATGCTACAAGCGGTAATTGTACATATATTACTATTACCAATTTGTTTGGTATTTTCTGAACGGAGCCTGGATATTTTATTTTATTAGTCCAAGTCAACCATAAATTCTTCTAATTGATAATATTGATCCTCAATAGAAATTGATCCAATTTCACTTCACGCTCCGAATGATTGAAGAACCAATCAATACAATATTTCTTGGGCGAAACAGAGGATATCTCGATCGGGGGAGAAAACGGGTAAATCCCATATGACCCAATATGTCTGACAAGTCGCACTATACGTCAACCCAAACTGCATCTTCCTCTCCAGGACTCCGAAAAGGTACTTTTGGAACACCAATGGGCATTAAATTAAAGAAAAAAATTAAGTACTATACTTCACTTTAATATGGAAACGTAAGAATGAGTTTATTGTCTTCATCATTTTTTTCTGTTTATTCTACTAGTTTATACATAAATGGGAAGGTTTTTAGAGAAAGAGAGAATGAATAAATACAAATTTTAATGAAGGGATCGATCGTTCTAATAATAAACAAGTATCCATCCATTCGTTCCCACAAAATGGGACCGATGCTCCCATTGCGTATTGGTACTTATCGGGTATAGAATAGATCTGCTTCTCTTTGTTCTTACGAACAGAATTCTTCCGTTATTTTTAACGGAATAGAATAAATAGTAACCTTTTCTCATACAGAATTCGCTCAAAAGTACATAGTATATTCCAATGCGATAAAGTTACATAGTGTCTATTTTTCTTTGATAAAGAGGTATTTCCATGGGTTTGCCTTGGTATCGTGTTCATACTGTCGTATTGAATGATCCCGGTCGATTGCTTTCTGTCCATATAATGCATACGGCTCTAGTTTCTGGTTGGGCCGGTTCTATGGCTCTATACGAATTAGCGGTTTTTGATCCCTCTGACCCCGTTCTTGATCCAATGTGGAGACAAGGTATGTTCGTTCTACCCTTCATGACTCGTTTAGGAATAACCAATTCGTGGGGTGGTTGGAGTATTTCAGGAGGAACTGTAACGAATTCAGGTATTTGGAGTTATGAAGGTGTAGCAGGTGCACATATTGTGTTTTCTGGCTTGTGCTTTTTGGCGGCCATATGGCATTGGGTGTATTGGGACCTAGAAATATTCTGTGATGAACGTACGGGAAAACCCTCTTTGGATTTGCCCAAGATCTTTGGAATTCATTTATTTCTCTCAGGGGTGGCTTGCTTTGGCTTTGGCGCATTTCATGTAACAGGTTTATATGGTCCTGGAATATGGGTGTCCGATCCTTATGGACTAACTGGAAAAGTACAATCTGTAAGCCCAGCGTGGGGCGCGGAAGGTTTTGATCCTTTTATTCCGGGAGGAATCGCTTCTCATCATATTGCAGCGGGTACACTGGGCATATTAGCGGGCCTATTCCATCTTAGTGTCCGTCCGCCTCAACGTCTATACAAAGGATTACGTATGGGCAATATTGAAACTGTACTTTCTAGTAGTATCGCTGCTGTTTTTTTTGCAGCTTTTGTTGTTGCTGGAACTATGTGGTATGGTTCAGCAACTACCCCAATCGAGTTATTTGGTCCCACTCGTTATCAGTGGGATCAGGGATACTTCCAGCAAGAAATATATCGAAGAGTTGGTGCCGGACTAGCCGAAAATCTGAGTTTATCAGAAGCTTGGTCTAAAATTCCCGAAAAATTAGCTTTTTATGATTACATTGGTAATAATCCGGCAAAAGGGGGATTATTCAGAGCGGGCTCAATGGACAGTGGGGATGGAATAGCTGTTGGATGGTTAGGCCACCCTGTCTTTAGAGATAAAGAAGGGCGCGAGCTTTTTGTACGT